AAAAAAGAGAGAGAATTTACAAGATATGATCTATCTTCATCTAGCGTATCAATTCCAAATATTGGACCTAAAAGAAATTCTTTATTTCGAAATGTTTTGATATATGGGATGAATTTTTCGATTTCTTACTTGCTTTGTTACTGTGAGTAGATTTCCATACGCATAAAAGACCATTTTGTTTTGCGGACAAAAAGGTTTCCCTTTATGATTGTTTCGTATACGTCTGCTTTGGTTCAAATGAGCGTTTTGAAGAAACTTCAGTTAAGTTATGCTATAGAAAAGGAAGGGCGGATTCTTGAATTTTTTCCCTCCTGCTAAGATAAGAAAGAATCAGTTCATTTCAAAATACTTCAATTGGTACACGCAAGAAATAGGCTAATTCAGCAGCTTTTTGTTCTATTTCTCGTGGCGTCAAATTCTCATCAGTACGAGTCAAGGGAATGGCCCCCTGGCCTCTGATTTCCATATAAAGGACAAGGATACGACGGGCATAAATATCCTCTTTAACTGCTATTCTGATGGACTGAATATCTTTCATAAGTAATCGGAGGAAGATCCGGCGATTTTTTCCAGGAAATCCCCAACGAAAAATACACACTATTCCTTCTTTTCTATCGAATCGATCATAACCACTACCTACATTCCACAAAATTGTGCACCACAAATAGGAGCTAATAAAGAGACCGGCAATCCCATAGAAAGACATCACGATCCCTTGTGGAAAAAAAATTATTTGCTGAGACGGAAATAAAGATATCAAATTCCTACCAAGATAACTGGAAGTTCCAACCAATAAGAACCCTAATGAACCTAAAAAAAGGATAAAGGCCCAGCAGAAATTACTTGTTTTTCGAGACCCCGTTATAAGTTCTATCCATATACGTTCTGATCGCCAACTCATACTAGATCCAGTTGCATTTTATTGTAATTGAGAGAATAACCCAAATGAATTTGACTTTACTCTTTTTTTTTGTTTCCGAAGTAACGCTCATCAACTAGCACTATTCTGATGTGAACCTTTAGGCGTAATTCAGCGAATTGGTTAAATCTAAAATAATAACATCCCCCTCATCCCCTATTGATATCTATATACATATAGATTTCCATTTCAGACATCCCATGATCCTGATCTATTTAAAAATAGCTAAAATTGATTTACCTATATATCATGGTTTCCACATACCATACATAAGAGCTGTTTCATTTATGTTCTGAGGAAGCCACATGTTATACCATATTCCACTAAATGGATATCTGTGTTATGATCCAAGTCTAAGTCTTGAAAAAAAAAAGAATGGATGAGATGTGGTTCCATCGGATCTAAAAAATCTTGTTTTTTTGAATATGAAGAAATAACGAAGCCATTGCAATTGCTGGAAATACTAGGCCCACTAAAGGCACGAAAATAGAGGGTAAGTCAATACTTGTCATAGAATGGGTACCTCGATTTAATATTTGTATTAATATTTGTACCTGTTATAAAGATATTTTAGAATAAAATAATTAGTATAGAATTCGTATATAATTATACTAAGTATATCTAAGTGAGTATAAATATAGAATAAGTGCAAGGAATATAGAACTAAATAAATGTACTTATCCGGCTTTCTACATATAATATATGTATGATAATCCACTTTATTATTCCTCTTTTATTATTCTTCTCCTATTTTTATCTTCTAATTTCCATTTTATTACTTCAATTTGAATTAGTATATTAGTATTCAAATTTGAATTCAAATTTAATAAAGAAAGAGTTTGAATTCCCGAAAAATTCGTCCGGGATTCTTAGTAAAATGGGGATTCTCGGTAGATATAGAAAGATGCAAGACGCTATATCTATAATCTCTATTTCCTTTTATTTTCTATAGTTATATATACATAAGAAGGGAACATGAAATTTTTTTATTTGCCTTGCCTCATCTAATTTTGCGGAAGGAAGATTTCGTTCTTTTATCTTGTCGATAGAAGCTTCCTGATTACTAATCAGGAATATGGGTAAAAAAAAAAAAAAGATCTCGAGAAAAAAAGAACTATTCGTAACCTTTGATTTGATTCTTTCTACAATTCGCTCTTATGTCACTAAAGAAAACTCCATTTTTCTGATTTTGACTTTAATTCCGATAAAATAACTACTTGTTTGACACAAATAAAATAATTGAACTTAAGGCTCTACTTGATTTTTTTTGGATTCAAAGGAAAGAAAGCATGAAGCTGAAATAACTCACTCAGAACACCCTTTAAAGTATTACGTGGTACGATTGGATCGAATAAGCCCTTATGGAATAAATATTCAGCCGCTTGTGAACCCTCAGGTACTGTCTTTTTCAATGTTTGTTCAATTACCCTTTTACCCGCAAATGCAATGTAGGAATTGGGTTCGGCAATAATGATATCTCCCAACATACCAAAACTTGCCGTCACCCCACCAGTAGTAGGAGATGTAAGGATTGATACATAAAATAACTTTTTATTTGATTGATAATCATATAAAGCAGAA